CCCTCCCAAAAAAGATCAATACACCAAGCACTACACTTAGATTTATTAGATTTGTTGATAAAATATCGGTATTAAACCCGAAACTCCCGGCGGATGGCCAGTAGCCCCAAGAAAGGAAAGAATCGGTTACATTTTTCATATCATCTCCTCATATGGATAGACTAACTAGATCGGCTAAAAAATTGACTGGAGTTATTTTTGTATCACCTCGCACCTCTTTTTTCCTTATCTTGTTCTATTTCTATTGGGAAATAGGAAAATATATTTTATTTATGTGAACTATCCCCCTGTTTCAAGACTTAATTTCTTTTGGAGTAGGAATGGGAAGGGGTGAAAGCGGGGCGGGATACTAATTTCTCACCCACAAATTCATCCTTCCCGTAGGTTATTTTCTTTTGTCAACGACGACATAATTCTACGAATGAAATCTTGATATAATTTGAAAAATTAAACGATAAGTTCAAGTCAATAAATATATATTTTGTATTTCTAATATTAAACAAAAGGATTTGCAAACAAAAGGGCCAATGCTACAACCAGTCCATAAATTGTTAAAGCTTCCATAAAAGCTAGACTAAGCAATAGAGTACCTCGTATTTTACCCTCCGCCTCAGGCTGTCTCGCGATACCCTCTACAGCTTGACCCGCAGCAGTCCCTTGACCAACCCCGGGTCCAATAGAAGCAAGTCCTACAGCCAACCCAGCAGCAATAACAGAAGCGGCAGAAATAAGTGGATTCATGATAAGTTCCTCGTACCAAAAAAAAGAAATAGTTAATGATACAACCACCCAACGAATTATGACTTAATTATTACGTTGTAGGATTCATTCAATCCAATAGAAATAACTAAGAACTTCTAATTGAAATAATAGTATTAGTTAATCATCCGAACTACTTCGATATCTTCTTTTGCGTTTTTATCAGAAGAGTCTTTTGGAATCCATAAAACTTCCGCCCCTTTCGTTTATTGGTTCTGAACTAGTATTTTAATTTTTAAATCCTTTTTGCAATTTCATCGGTTTTTCATTCAATTAACAATAACAAGTAACCGGAAAATAAAGACCTTCTATTCTATTGCTGAAAATGAGAGAAGTAGGGTCAAAGGAATTTATCTTTAATTCATAAATACCCAGTCAATATGTAATATCACATATACCTGTCTTTCTTCCATAGCGTAAACCAACTGTATAACTACCCCCTTTGAACCAACTTTATTATTTTCTTTTTTTATTATTATCTTGAACCAAATGCCTATTATTATTTATTTTTATTGTTTTGAAAAAAAAAAACAACAAGACTTTTCAATGATGGCCTTCTATGGATTCCCCTATATAAGCCGCGGCTAGGGTTGCAAAAATAAGAGCTTGAATACCACTTGTAAATAATCCAAGGAACATAACAGGTATAGGAACCACCAAAGGGACTAAGGAAACAAGAACAACAACGACTAATTCATCAGCTAAGATATTTCCAAAAAGTCGAAAACTAAGTGATAAAGGTTTTGTGAAATCTTCTAAGATGTTAATCGGTAAAAGGATTGGAGTTGGTTGAATATACTTCCCAAAATACCCCAATCCTTTTTTTGTAAGACCCGCATAGAAATATGCCACTGACGTGAGTAAAGCCAAAGCAACGGTAGTATTTATATCATTCGTAGGTGCAGCTAACTCTCCGTGAGGTAATTGTATGACTTTCCAAGGTAAAAGAGCCCCTGACCAATTAGAAACAAAAATAAATAGAAACATAGTTCCAATAAAAGGAACCCACGGACCATAACTTTCTCCAATTTGAGTTTTACTAACATCTCGAATAAATTCAAGAACATATTCGAAGAAATTTTGACTCCCACTCGGAATGGTTTGCGGGTTGCGAACCGCTAGAGTAGCCGAACCTAATAAAATAGCAATTACAATCCAAGAAGTCATAAGCACTTGGCCATGGACTTGGAAACTACCTATTTGCCAATAAAAATGTTGGCCTACTTCCACACCCGATACATTGTACAAACCTTTTAATGTTGGTGTGTTTACTAGAAAATTCATATTTGACCCCCTAAAATTAAATAAAATTAAAAATAAGCTATTTTGAATACTAACTAATCACATAATATCCCGGTTATTCTTATTTAGTTTGTTTTTAACAATTCAGAAATAGCAATCAACTTATTATTAATCAAGAATTTCTTATATAACTAAAATGCCCTTCACAAATTGCGAATACTAATTTGTTAAGAATTAATCGGATTGAAGATATAGCATCATCATTCGCTGGAATCGAGATATCTGCTAGATTGGGGTCACAATTAGTATCGATTAAACAAATTGTTGGAATTCCCAAAGCGATACATTCTCGTAGAGCCGTATATTCTTCGTGTTGATCAACGATGATTACAATATCGGGTAAACCTGTCATATATTTAATCCCACCCAAGTATGTTTGTAAACGGGATAATTTTCTTTTGAACACGGCTGCATCTCTTTTTGGAAGACGGCTAAGTCTCCCTGTTTTTTGTTCCATTCTCAAGTCTCTGAACGTATGAAGTCTCGTTTCTGTAGTAGACCAATTTGTTAACATACCGCCGAGCCATTTTTTATTAACATAATGACACCGAGCCCTTATTGCGGCCCAGGCTACTAAATTAGCTGCTTTATTTTTAGTACCAATAATTAAGAATTGTTTTCCTCTACTTGCTGCTTCAAAAACCAAATCACAAGCTTCTGATAAAAAACGAGCAGTTCTAGTTAGATTTATAATATGAATACCCTTCCGCTTTGCAGAAATATATGGTCCCATTTTAGGATTCCATTTCCGAATACCATGACCAAAATGAACCCCCGCCCCCATCATCTGTTCTAAATTGATGTTCCAATATCTTCTTATCATTTCTCCCTACACCCCCTTTTTAAGAGACGAGGAACCCTGAACCCAAATAAAAGATTGTTCCGATGGAACCTTCTACTCTACCCTATCATTGAACGTAGAGCCACGACCCAAGTCATTCTAGTCTTTTCTAGATATTGCTCTTTTTATTATTAAATCAAATGACTGTACCAAATCAAATAAAGTAGTGCAAGGAATGAATCCTTTCTTAGCAATCAGGAAATCCGATAAATGCTTGTTCCGCTATATCGTGGAAATCCTTTGAAGAGATATAATCAAAGAATTTTCTTTGGTAAAACAAAATGTTTCTCATTTCTACATCAAATCGATTCTTTTTTTTTGTTTCCAAGAGAATCTTGTTATATTGTTTTGAAGGATGCACGAATCCTTTGAATCCAGTCCCGCCAGGTATCATTCCCCCCAAAACAACGTTCTCTTTCAAACCTTTCAACCAATCGATACGTCCCCGTAGAGCTGCTTTTGCTAAAACTCGAGCAGTTTCTTGAAAACTCGCTTCTGATATGAAGCTTTGAGTATTGAGGGATGTTCTTGTTATTCCCAATAAGGTGGCTCGGTAACAAATCGTTTCTTCTAAAGCTCGCCCCGCTCGTTCGGCACGCAACAATCCAATTAGTTCTCCAGGTAAAAAAACGTTAGACATTCCGTCTTCTGAAACCAACACTTTTGATGTTATTTGGCGTACAACAATCTCTGCATGTCTATTATGGATCTGCACCCCCTGGGATCGATAAACCTTTTGGATCTTATTAACCAAAGAGATACGACTTTGAACTATAGTTAGCTCAGCACCAATCAAGAATCCCCAAGGAATGCCAAGAATTCTAGTTATACATTCGTTCCAAACTTCAATCCTCTTTTCGAGATTTATCGATATTGAATCAATCGAACGTACTTCTAACACCTGTTCTACTTTTGGAAGACCCTGCGTTATATCACCGGATCTCGATTTTTCATATATAAATGTAACTAACGTGTCTCCTTCGTAAAAAATTTCCCCATAATGGCCATGAACAGTTGCTCCTGGGGTAGCCAAATAAGGCTTAGCTGATCGTATTATTACAGAATCGCCTTGAACACATATAACTTGACCCGATTTTAGTTGCGGTCCTTTTTTGTCTATACACAAATTTTGACAAATAAACTGCCCAAGACTTATTATTAGATAGGTCTCTTCGCAAAAACTGTGACGGATAAAATACCAATTGAAATTGAATGGATTGAAAATAATGTTACTGCCTGGATCAGTAGTATAAATTCTACCGCTTTCATCCATTGAATAATATTTAATTGCTTGAAAAGTCTGTTTTAAATTATCAAGTTGGAAATAATTTGTTAACAAGATATGATTCTGAGTTTTTAAATGGTAAAGTAAATAAAAATTATCAATTGAAGGAGACGATCCGAAAGATCCGAATGACTCCCGAATTTCAATTAGTAAATCTTTTTGAATGGATTCTTTTATTACATTATAATAGTTTACTTGGTTGGATGGGCCCATTCTAAAACACTTGGATGATAACAAAATTATCAAAGATTGGGACTGCTTATTTCTATTCAACAACGTATGAATAGTTCCTTGTTTTGGTGGGTTATTAAGGAATTGGTGAATCCTTGCCTTGAGATAAATGAAATAAAACGGATTACTATGGGTGCAATCAGATCCATTATCCGATAGTAATCCCGAAATTACAAAATCATTTCTTTTTCCGATATATGAAATAGGCGATTTTGCCAAATTGATTCTTAAGAAATGCCGAATCAAATTGTTTGTTCTTATTTCAACAAAAGAAGCACGGGCTTCTTCGTTAGAAGAGTTTTTTTTATCTTGTTCCCAATTCAATACTAAACAAGTCCGAACTAGTTGAATACTTGTATCCGAAATCCCTCTATTTTGGTTGACTTTTCCAGAAAGGATATAATTGACAACTCTAAGTTGCGCATTATCACTTTCCTGCAAGATATCAGTAGGGAAAATTGATGCTAAATTGGGGCCCTCCATTATGTCATATGTAATAACAGGTCGGACCAAAACAAAATACTTTTTTTTGTTAGGCATAATCCGTTGGACATATACCCAATCTATCAATTTTTTTGATTCCTTGGAATTTCCCGTTCCTCTTCCTGGTGGGATCAAAACGCCGTTATACCAGGATATTTTATCGGTATCCACAGGAAAATGGATATCTCCAGAAAATATTTTTAGTTCCGTTCTGTTTTTTTTTCTCTCCACCCGTACCAACCCACCTACTCGGCTTCTTATATTTAAGGTGATTTGTGTATCTACTCCAACGATACTATTGTTACGTACCATTATGAAAGAAGATTCGGACAAGATATGCACTTCTTCAGGAATGAAAAAAAAAAGATCCACTTTTATTTGGATTTGGTGTTTTGGCATAAATTCCTTGCCTTGATACTCAACCAAATCTTCCCTTTTAAGGATTGAATACAGTTCGATATTCCTATATCCATATTGAGTAATTCCAGAACGCTTTCTTCTATATCTAGGATCATCAAAATAAGAAAAAATACTAGTTCTATGTAAAATACCATTTAGGGGAATTTCAGTCGAGATACCCGGAGGTGGCGTTAGTCTAGCCTCGCCCCCTTGAATTGATTGGAGTAAAATAAGAAATCCATTTCGGCGCCTCTTTGACAATAAATTAGAATTCTCGTGCAGAATGGCCGGATCTATTAGATTACAATAAAAATCCGAACTAAAGAAGTAGTACCTCAGCCGGCGTTTAGTTACAGCGAGGTTAGAAATACATCTTCGCTTGACAGAACGAGAATGCACGTTCAGTTGATCTTGATCCTTGTGAAGTGAAAAGGAGACTGGACTGGATCTATACGGACCTCCTAATAATACCCATAAATGACTTGTTTTTGATAATAGATGTACATTCCCATATGTAAATTCAGATGCATGATACACATCGGTACTCCAGTGCATTTCTCCGTCTGAATCCGAATAACTATGTTTTCGAACCCTCTCTTTAAAATTCAAAGTAGGTGTTCCTGCACGAATCTCGGCAATTACTTGTTCAGATTCTACATATTGATCGTTTTGAACTAAAAGAAAACTTTTTCGTGGAATATTGACATTATGAATAAGATTTTCACTTTCAATCATTACATATAAGTCTATAGAACATAGAAAGGCAGGCTGCCCATGACGGGTACGTGTCGGATGAACCAAATCCCCATTAAATTTTATTTTTCCATTACAAGGTGCTCTCACATGTTCTGCAGTACCCCCCGTGAATACGCCGCCAGTATGAAAAGTTCTTAATGTTAATTGAGTACCTGGTTCTCCAATCGATTGACCCGCAATAATACCTACAGCTTCTCCCAATTCAACCAAGTCGCCATGCGTAGGACTTCGCCCATAACATAATCGACAAATCCAAGATGTACTCCTACAAGTAAAGGGGGTTCGAATATATATTGGTTGTGCTCCAAAAGTTATGAATCGATTTATAAGCCCAATCCCAATATCTTGATTTCTAATAGCAATACATCGTCGACCCATATATACATCATCTGCTAATACACAACCAATTAATGATTGAATGAGAATCCTTTCTGACACCATCCCATTCCGAGGACTCACAGAAATACCGCGACGGGTGCCACAATCTATTCGTCGTACAACAATGTGTTGTACTACTTCAACAAGTCTACGCGTAAGATAGCCAGCATCTGATGTTCGTACAGCGGTATCCACAACTCCTTTACGTGCTCCGTAGCAAGAAATGATATATTCTGTTAAAGAGAGCCCTTCTCGTAAATTACTTTGAATGGGTAAATCAATCATTTGTCCTTGAGGATCCGACATTAACCCTCTCATACCTACCAATTGATGTACCTGAGATGCATTTCCTCTGGCCCCTGAAAAAGACATAATATGAACTGGATTAGAGGGGTCGGTCATAGTAAAGTTGAGATTCATTTCTTGTCGCAAATATTCACTTGTAGTATACCATATTTCAATGGATTGGCGTAATTTTTCTACCGTGTGTACATTTCCATAATGGTGTTGTTTTTCTAAAAAAAAACTTTGTTGTTCAGCATCTTGAACTAGCCATTTCTTCGAGGGTATTGTTAAAAGATCATCAATTCCTAATGAAATAGATGTAGCGGTAGCTTGTTGGAAACCCAGTGTTTTTACTTGATCGAGTATATGGGATGTATATCCCATTCCAAAGTGATCTATTAATCGACTAATAAGTCGTTTCATGGCAGTTCCGTCTATCGATTTATTGTGAAAAACCAGATTGGCCCGTTCTACCATAAGTACCTCCAGTTGAGTAGGATTCGACAATAGGTTTTGGTTGGTGATTGGAAAACTTCCCTTTCTTGATCTTGATTCATATAGAATTTTTGCAACTATAATCCTAATTGAACCAGAGAGGCTTGAATTCACAATGGTATTATACAATTACAATTACCTTTGCTAGTTAGGTAGTACCGTAGAAATAGGCATGAGAAAACCCCTGTATGGCTTCGTCAATTTCTCGATAAAGAGAAATATGACCAACAGTAGTTCGAATGTATAGAAAAATAATTTTTTTTTTTATACTTCTTACTATTAGATAGTGTTCATAAATTTCATAAAAAATACCTAAAGATTCATAGTGAACTTCGATGGGAGTTTCTCTTGAAGCAATAACGCGTTGATCTAGTCCCCACCGGAGCCACAAAGGACTATCTAAATTTATTCGTTTCTTCTGATAAGCTCCAATTGCATCATAGGAATTACAAAAAAAAGGTTCTTTCCTATACTCATAGCTATTATTATCACTTCTCTTAGTTTGATATTTTATGTGATTACCTGGACTATATCTATTTATACAAATACCTCGACGATTTCCGCTAGTTAATACATAAAGTCCCATAAGCATATCTTGGGTTGGTACGGAAATGGGATCTCCAATAGCTGGAGACAAAAGATTTATATGAGAAAACATAAGTAAACGGGCTTCCGTTTGGGCCTCCAAAGATAACGGGACATGAACAGCCATTTGATCCCCATCAAAATCTGCATTGAATCCCTTACAAACTAATGGATGTAAGCAAATAGCACGCCCCTCCACTAAAACGGGCTGGAATGCCTGTATGCCTAATCTATGCAGAGTAGGTGCTCTATTCAGCAATACAGGATGCCCCCTCATAACATCCTGAAGGATTTCCCATACAATGGATTCTTTTTCCCGAATTTTACTCTTAGCAACTCCTATGTTTGAAGCAAGATGTTGTTTAATGAGACCCCGAATTACAAATGCCTGGAAAAGCTCTATTGCTATTTCTCGAGGCAATCCACAGCGATGTAATGAAAGTGAAGGCCCTACAACAATGACGGAACGCCCAGAATAATCAACCCTTTTGCCAAGCAGAGTCTCACGAAATCTTCCCTCTTTACCCTCAATTACATCGGAAAATGACTTATAAACTTTATTATGATTATCCTTCATCGGCTGACCGCGAATTCCATTATCAAGAAGGATATCCACGGCCTCTTGTACTAATTTCTCCTGACACATTAGTAATTCCGCAGGTGTAGATCTACTTGTTGTTAATAGATCGGTAAGAGTATTGTTCCGATAAATCACTCTTCTATAGAGTTCATTAATATCCGAGCTCATTAGTTTACCCCCATCTATTTGAATGATTGGTCTCAATTCGGGGGGAAGAACTGGTAATAGACACAAAACCATCCACTCTGGTTCTATGTTTGTTCGAATAAAATGTTTAGCTAATTCCATACGTCTAACTAAAAAATCCTTTCTTCTTCCAACCTTTCGATCTTCCCACTCATTCCCAGTGGGGCCATCTTCGCCTAATTCTTTCCATTCTAATAACGAATTCTCTATAAGAATTCCTAAATTTAGATCGGCTAATTGTTCTCGGATAGTACCCGCACCAGTAGAAATTTCTCGATTGCAAAATGTATCGAAGCCTTGAGTAGTAAAATAAAGCGGGATACTGTATTTCCAAGATTGGATTTCATATTCAAATGAACCCCGTAATCGTAAGAAAGTGGGCTTTTTAGTTATGGGCCTAGCAAAAAAAAAATTGGGATAGGATCATCTAGTACCCCCCTTTTTTAAATCGGACGTGAAAATTTCCTTTCATCCGGCTGAAGTAGATACACAAAATAAAGAAAAGAGTTATCACTTTCAAATTATAGAAAACCCCAACATAAAAAGATCTACTCCTTACTCAAGTTCCCATTTAAGTTTAAAACCAAGCATGATTTCATTGATTCTGTCTTTCTTTTATTTCTATTTTCGTAATTCTTTTTTTATTCACTTATGATCTAATGAAAAAGTTTCAAATTCTTGAGTAGTCTACTTCCCTTTGAATAATCAATTCTTTAATTTTAAAAATTTTCTATATAAATTAAGGTAGTGCCTTAGAATTCATAAGAGATTTATTTGTCTATATACTGTTTGATTAGATCTTTTAGGCCCCGACTTCACCTCGACGGTTATCCTACAACACTAAAAGTATATGCGCGATGAATAGACTCCTATAACCACGACATATTTGCTTACTTGAATTGAAAATAATTTTCTTTCAATTGTAAAAAAAGTTTTTTTACGAGGTACAAATAGAATTACTATGTCTAGTTATTTGTTACGAAATCCACCATAGATCAATTCCCTTTTTTTCTATATTTTGGAATAGTGGCTCCACCCCTAATTTTTGAGTTTCATGTTACTCCCCCAAGCAACATGTCAAGACTAGGGCATCCCAATTAGATTGGCTGGGATGACAGTTTCTCATTCGAAATCTGTAAAATAATAATTTTGATCAAATCACACATCACAGTATACTAGCCCTTCTAATTCTTTAAGGGATCTATCTAAAAGATTCGCAATATAACTAGGAAGACGTTTTAAATACCAGACATGGGTTACTGGGCGTGCGAGTTTGATGTATCCCATTTGATACCTTCGTATGCAAGAATCGACAAATTCAACTCCACATTGTTCACAAAAATTTGGATCTTCTTTTTCAAGTCCAATTATTCTATAATTTCCACAAGCACAAATTCCATTTTTTATAGGTCCAAAAATTCTTTCACAAAATAATCCATCCTTTTCCGGTTTATTCGTTTTGTAATGAAAAGTATAGGGTTTTGTCACCTCTCCGACTATCTTTCCATTAGGAAGTATTTTAGTGGCCCAAGCATCTATTTGTTGAGGGGAAATTGATCCAATTCGGAGTTGTTGATGTTTATACTTATCAATCATAGAAGAAAAATACTAATTAATTACGATTAAGCTTCCTTCCTCTTAATTTGGAAGTTCTTCTCAGATACAAGGAAATGATTAAGTTCTAGAGCTAAAGATCGTAATTCTCGAACAAGTAATCGAAAAGATTCTGGAGCGTCCTCAGGGTTTGGTATTGTTCCTCCAACGATGGTAGTACCAAGTACTTCTTGGCGAGCTTTAATATGATCGGATTTATAAGTAAGCATTTCTTGTAAAATATGAGCAACACCAAATCCTTCTAGAGCCCAAACCTCCATCTCTCCTACCCGCTGTCCTCCTTGCTTTGCCCTTCCTCTAAGGGGTTGCTGTGTAACAAGTGCATACTGTCCGCTGGAGCGCCCATGGATTTTATCATCAACTTGATGAATTAATTTTAAAATATAGGGTTTTCCTATTAGAACAGGCTGTTCAAAAGGATTCCCTGTCCTTCCATCAAATATTCTGCTTTTTCCTGGATACTCAGGTTCAAATACCCATGGATTCGCTGTTTGTTTACTAGCTTGATATAACTCGGAAAAGACTAGTTTTCTCGAAGCTTCTTGTTCATATCTCTCATCAAAAGGTGCTATTCGATAATGTCGGTCTAGCAAACTCCCTGATAACCCAAGTGAACATTCAAATATCTGTCCTACATTCATTCGTGAAGGGACTCCTAATGGGTTAAAGACCATATCAACAGGTCTTCCATCTTGTAAATAAGGCAGATCTTGTCTAGTCAAAATCTTAGAAACGATACCCTTATTTCCGTGTCTTCCAGCTACTTTATCTCCTACTTTGATTTCCCGTTTCTGTGAAATATATACACGAATCATTGTTTCTGGATTATAAACAGAACCCCCTTTTTTCTGGATCCACCTCACATCAATAACACGACCCCTACTGCCAATAGGCAATCTTAGGCAAGTTTCTTTTGAAGTAGATACCTGAATGCCAAGGATGGCTCGTAACAATTTATCTTCCGGGGCATATGACGACTCTTTCACCACCTGAGGCGTTAATTTACCTACTAAAATATCACCTGTCTCGACCCAGGATCCCAGCATCACAATTCCGGTTTTGTCTAAATTTCGGAGTAAATGGGCTTCTAAGTGTGGTATTTCATAAGTGACCCTTTCTCGGCCTTGACTTGTCACATGAATCTGAATTTCATATTTCCTTATGTGAAAAGATGTATAAATATCTTCATCTATCAACCGCTCACTAATGAGTACTGCATCCTCAAAATTGTACCCTTCCCATGGCATATAAGCTACTAATACACTTTTTCCCAAAGAAAGTTCGCCACCAACTGTAGCAGCGCCATTCGCTAAAATTTGTCCCTTTTTAATGTATTTATCCCGCGGAACCTGGGGTTTTTGGTGTATACAAGTATTTTTGTTCGAACGTTGATACATAACTAATGGGATGCTTAAAGTATATCTATTACCTGATAAAAGGATCTTGTCCATATTGGTAGAAATAGTTTTTCCCTCGTGTTCGGCTATAGAAAGAGCCCCGGAATCTAGAGCTGCCTGTCGTTCCAACCCAGTCCCAACAATGCATCTTTCGGACCGAGCAAGAGGAACTGCTTGACGTTGCATATTCGAACTCATTAAAGCTCGATTAGCATCATTATGTTCGATAAAAGGAATGAGAGAAGCCCCAACAGAAAAATATTGGAAGGGAAAAATACTTTGAAGATGAACCTGTTCCCATGCAATCGTTAAGAACTCCTGACGGTAGCGAGCCGGAACAGCTTGCTCTTCCTGAATATCCTGATTCAAAGCCAAAGAATTTCCCGACCCTACCTTATAGTATTCATCTATACCCGGCGATAAATAAAGTATACGTACTATCGTCGATCTCTCAGAAATTTCATAAAACGGGCTGTCTAGAGATCCCCAATGACCAATCTTCACATGAATTGATAAGGAACCAACAAGCCCAACATTAATTCCTTCCGATGTGTCAATTGGACAAATACGCCCATAATGACTAGGATGGATATCTCGTATCCGAAAACTAGCGGTTCGCCCTGTTAGTCCTCCAGGGCCCAAATAACTCAATTTTCTCCCATGAACTATTTGTGTCAACGGATTCGTTCGATCAAAAACTTGAGACAATGGGTGTAAACCGAAAAAAGATTCAAAGGTAATTGTTAATGGGGTTGACGTTACCAAATTTTGAGGGGTCGGTATCAATTTATGTCGAATTGCCCCGCCCATAGTCCCTCGAACCACATTTTCTAAACGAACCAAAGATAATCCAAATTGATCTTGTAAAAGATCCGCTACAGAACGAATACGTTTATTTTTCAAATGATTTAGATCGTCAAGTGTACCCATTCCAAACTTTAGTCCAATCAAATGATCCGCAGCTGCCAATATATCTCGTGGTAATAAAAAAGTAGTGTTCTGGGGGATATCAAGGTTCAGCCTTCGGTTTATATTTCGTCGACCAATCCTTCCTAACTCACACCTTTGTTGAAAGAATTTCTTTTGTAATTCCTTACATAAGGATTCAGAAAATACCGGATCTCCTCCTACACAAGCAAATTGTTGATAAAACTCCAAAAGGGCATTTTCTTTTGACCCGATTTTTTTTTCCTCCTTATCAGTCAGAAAAGATAAAAAAATTTCAGGATAAGAAACATTCTCTAGAATTTCTCTTAAATTGGAACCCATAGCTGATGATAGAACTAGAATAGATATTTTTTGTTTCCTACTCACACGAGCCCATATCCTTGCTTTTCTATCAATCTCTAATTCTGATCTTCCTCCCCAATCTGATATTATGGTGCCGGTATAGGCTGAAATTCCGTTAGGGTCCAACTCTGACCGGTAGTAAATACCGGGGCTTTGCACTATTTGATTGATCACAATTCTATCGATTCCATTTACTATAAATGTTCCGAGGGAACTCATTAGCGGAATGTTTCCAATAAAAATAGTTTGTTCTTGCACATCTCTACCGGTTTTCCAAATCAATCCTGCGGATACATAAAATTCCGAAGAATATGTGAGTAATTCATACACAGCGTCCCTTTCCTTTATCAATGGTTCTACTAATTTATAAGTTTCCACAAGTAATTGAAATTCTATTTCTTGATCTGTATCTTCAATTTGTGGAAACTTATAAAGTTCTTCCGCCAAACCCTGATCAATGAACCTACAAAATCCTTCCAATTGTATCTGATTAAAGCTAGGTATTGTAGACACTCCCTCATTTCCATCAACGAGCATTTTCAAAATTTCCCATTTCTCAAAAAATACCGCCCTTGGTTCATTCTTCACTGAATTATCTAGATGATCTAACAGGGATGGGATTTATAGCCTGTTTACTGAATCACATGAAATTTTACTCAACTCCCTATCTGGGATGGTAGTATTTAATTGAAATACATAAAAAGAAGGGGTTTTTTTTTTCTACTTAAATTAGGATTTTTTAATTTAAATTGGTAACGAAGTAACGAATACAAATGGAAAGGGGTTGATAAAATATCTTAATTTAGTTATAAGATTTTGTATAAAATATCAAAACAATAAGGTCATTCAAAGTCTACTATTATGATATTCTAGATTCCAATCGGCTTGTTGAATATCAAAAAAATAAATCGATTTGGCATTTGATCATTTATGATGAGAATTTGATAAGAGAAAAGGATAAAAATAATAAACAGTATAGACTCAAATTGAAAACCATTTTTGCGTATATAGATAATACACGTCTTCGCTTTTATTGTATTACCTTTCTTTTTTTGGCAGCACGGGCTGTGCTCTTTTAAAAATTTTCTATTTAATTCAAAACTGATCAAAACTGAAATAGGAGAATTTCCTAAAAATTACTTAAGAGGAAATAAGGGCTACATATATAAATAAACTCCTAAATATAGGTCTAAGGATTTGACTTTTTGGTTTACAGAGGTTCACATATACTTAATAACATATACTTTTAATATAAATAAAATAAAATTTTGTGATTTGATCGGTTTTGAATTCGTAGTGCGCAATCAATAGTTCAGGGTTCAAATTTGTTCTAAATTTGTAATTTTATGACTAAAAATCTATATTTTATTTTTCAACATAAAGTAAAAAAGTTAGCCTTTTTGAGATAGTAGAAAATACTATTACTATACAGGGGTGACTCCAATCCAACAAAAAAAGATGGGAAGTTTTTTATAAATTTTTAAATACAAGGGGGCGATTCAAAAAAAGGAAATAGAGTTCCAAGGACAAGAAAAGCGCTTTAGTAGTACGTGAAAAATTAATATGTTTTGGTATCATTTTGGCGGTATGGCCGAGTGGTAAGGCGGGGGACTGCAAATCCTTTTTCCCCAGTTCAAATCCGGGTGCCGCCTAATTTACTAATTTTAAAAATCTTGAAATCCCTTCGTTTTCTGATAAAAAACTCGAAATTCCTTTCCAGCACAAATTGAGAAAACCTGTTGTTGTTACTTGCTTTAGTCAAAGTATCCAGCTGGATTTTTTCAAAAAGATTGTAAATCTTAGACGCAATAAGTTGTTCGTGTGGTTAAGGGGGTATCAAGATTTCTCGATTCCCTTCTACTACTAATTACTAATCTTTTAACGACTAATTGAATGGTTAATGACTGGATCTTGAATTAGATTGGGTAGCCTATTATAAATAGAATACAATATAAATCGAAAAAAGAATGAAATTCCAATACTTGTATCAAGGACGGAAGATCCTTAATATACACATATACTTATACTCCAATTTAAATTCAAATTAATTTTAAAAAGATTCTTTTTCAACAACTATTTTTTCTTTCCGGATTCAAAATAGTATAGAAATCCTTTTTCTACAATGAGTGGGGTTTTTGGTTGGTTTAGAAAGAGTTTTCGGCCAGAATACCTTTTTTTTGACTATGCTCTACCGATTCAACTATACTATTAGTAGCAAGTAACAATATAATAATTCCTTGATAGTTGTTACTATATAGGGATAAAGGGACATAATTCACATGGATATAGTAAGTCTTGCTTGGGCTGCTTTAATGGCAGTCTTTACATTTTCCCTCGCACTTGTAGTTTGGGGAAGAAGTGGACTCTAAGGTTATTTCTAAGGGTATTACTAATTGAATTGAGGAATCATGCTATATCAATTGTTTTCTAAATGGTTCTGTAACACATTTTTAATTCTATTCTAATCGAATAAGGTAATATATTCTAGAAACCATACTCTTCTAATCGAATAAAGTAATATATTCTAGAAACCATACTCTTTTGATCAAAGAGATATTTCACTGACCCTTTTCTTTGTATTTTGAATCTGTATGATAGAAACCTTTTTACAACAGCGAATTTCAATCAACGGATACGAAGGACGACCGGACTCTTAATTGTATATTATTTTATTCTTTTTCTTGAGATTCTTCTCTCTTTACTGTTCCATTATTGTTCAAAGAAGAATTTTTTTGTTAAGCGTATAGTGACATATTGCACATTTAATGCGCTTTTAGCTAAATCTAATTAGCTTATAGAAATTCTATTTATGTTTTATCTAATCTCATTTCACTGAGGCAGGCTTACTCTTCCTTTTTCAAAACCCGAGAAGTGCTCGCGAAACTATTCAATCAATTAAAAATTTGCTAATTATTTGATTACTATACACCACTAATATCGGTTTTACTTCATTTCTGGGATTCTTTTCTTTTGATAGATACTTTGATTCCTAGTTAAAATAATATAAAAATAAAATAATTAAAACTCTAAGACATAAGAATAATAAGAATAAAATGATTCTTTCAGGTTGATCAAAGCAAAAAACTATATTAAAACTGGGATGGTATAGCAATTCCATGTATGGAATTGCTATCCACATAAGCATACACGAACATAATATGATTAATCTATGATGATACTAATATGTAGATCATATGGTAGAAAGATTCATCTATTTGTTTCTACTATACGATTTCGATACTGGATACTGGGAATTGTAGTCGTCTTATTTAAGACGCGAAACGCGTTTCAGTTTATTTCGTGAATTCTTTTGAATTAATTATTTTGACTGACTGTTTTTACATAAATGATAAGTAAAAAGGCGGTAGGAACTAAAATGAATAGTGCAGTAGCAATAAATGCAAGAATATTGACTTCCATAATATAAATTTAAAATCAAATTTAACAATAACCTGGGATTTAATCCCATAGAGATGACAAGTCCCTCTCCTTTTATTTCAATTCAATGGATGAATTACCTCTCGATGGTTTTGAATCGAATCAATATCATGAATAACAATATCTGAATTCTGAAATGAATTTGTCGTCAAAAATGGATCAAAAATGAAATAGTATATATAGTATAACATAGGAAATTCGTTTAATCATACCGAATTCCAACTTAGATTCCTGATCTAAAAAAAAAACTCTTTTTTATCATTCATTTCTGTTCTTTTTTTTTTATTACCTTATATCTCCCGTGTCTAATTATTTGATGAAGTATCCTACCATTATTATATTAACATAACTTCCACCTCAACTACGAAAACAATCACTCTAAAAAAAGAGTCCTCTATTTCATTCCATGAATCTGGAACAATCAATAAAATATATCTCCTCTTTTTTGGAAATGCTTATTGCAGTACTAGCACTAATTTGGACTAACCTACTAACATATAACATATTCTTTTCTTGGATGAGAAGTAAAGAAAAATAGAGTTTTGAAAAAATTTATTAATGTATTCAGTCGCTCGGACGGGACTGACGGGGCTCGAACCCGCAGCTTCCGCCTTGACAGGGCGGTGCTCTGACCAGTTGAACTACAATCCCTAGGAAATAAATAGGTGGGTGATCTACCAGAACTTTGGTAGATTGGCGAATTTTTGGGCCGAGCTGGATTTGAACCAGCGTAGACATATTGCCAACGAATTTACAGTCCGTCCCCATTAACCGCTCGGGCATCGACCCACAAAGAATCATTTTTAAGGCTTATTGATAATCCATGATTAACTTCCTTTCGTAGTATACCCTACCCCCAGGGGAAGTCGAATCCCCGCTGCCTCCTTGAAAGAGAGATGTCCTGAACCACTAGACGATGGGGGCTACTTGCACAACCGCTACCATACTATGATTATAATATAAAGATTTTTTAATTGTCAATATAATGGAATGTTATGATTAAATACAAGGGATTTTCACCTTTCCTACCTAATTGTAGAGAATCCTTCGGTTTGTGATTCATATTCATGAATTATTCGTTAGAATTAGTATTCTTCGCTCTATTCTATATCTAAAACTATAGTAACATTAGTAACCAAGAGTCTACTGCGGCTGTCTATATTTCTGTATTCGGTATATATATTCTGTATATCCTA